AAAAAAAAAAGACCAGCCCATAGTAGAATATGAACTAATAACTATAAAACTAATAACCAACTCATCGTTTCGCATTATCTGGCTATAAAGAACCAGTCGAGATATGATATATTAGTCATATCAATGTAGCAACTGACGTCTTTTTTGCATAACCAAACAACAAAAAAGAAAAAAAATCTGATTATGCGTTGTGAAGCAAGAAAAGTATGCGGGTAAATGGAAGGAAAGGATGAGAGAAAGAGAGAAAAAGAATATCAATGATATATGATTCCAATATGTAAGGTCTATGATTCATCTCATAAAGGAGAATGTAATAAAGCATTAATATGGATTGATCCATAATTAGACAAATCTGTTCATAGAAAAAAATCAAGAGCCCCGAGACAATAAAGACTGAGAGGATTGACTCAAGAACAAATTTCGTTAGGGGCTCCGTTGTAGAGTTCAGACCTAACCATTAATCGAGAGGCGATGGGAACGACGGAACCCGTGAATACATAAGATTCTATTGAAAACGAATCTTAATGATTCATTGGGTAGGATGGCGGAACGAACCAGAGAAACCAATTCATTTATTCTGAAAGGCTATGTCATCGACTAATCCTACAACTGAATATTGAAAGAGTAACTATCCGCCCGCGAAAATATTTCTTTTATATTGGATTTCTAAATTTTAGTCGACCCGATATGATAATAAAAGGCAAAAATAAAGATTCCTTATAACAAAATTACTTTATCTATACCATTAACTATAAATAAAAAATAAAATAACTCTAAATAAAAATGATTTATAAATCAAATACATGTTTAGTTATATATCAAAACAAGATATACAAAATTCTAATAGACTAGATAAAATTTCAAAGAATCTCATGATTCAGTATATTATTCATTAAATACATAAATATGTTTTTTAATTGTTTCATTCGCGAGGAGCTGGATGAGAAGAAACTCTCATGTCCAGTTCTGTAGTAGAGATGGAATTGATAAACAACCATCAACTATAACCCAAAAAGAACAAGATTCCGTAAACACCATAGAGGGAGAATGAAAGGAATGTCTTATCGAGGTAATCGTATTTGCTTCGGTAGATATGCTCTTCAAGCCCTTGAACCCGCTTGGATCACATCTCGACAAATAGAAGCAGGTCGGCGAGCAATGACACGAAATGCCCGCCGCGGTGGAAAAATATGGGTACGTATATTTCCAGACAAACCAGTTACAGTAAGACCTACAGAAACACGTATGGGTTCGGGGAAAGGATCTCCCGAATATTGGGTAGCTGTCGTTAAACCTGGTAGAATACTTTATGAAATGAGCGGAGTAGCAGAAAATATAGCCAGAAAGGCTGTTTCTATAGCGGCATCAAAAATGCCTATACGAACTCAATTCGTTATTTCGGGATAGGAATGTAGAACCAAAAGAAAGGTTTTGGGGAATGAAAAAAAAAAAAACAATTTCAGGTTTCCTTTTTTGTTTTGAACAAATAACATTTCTTTTTTTTTTACTTTACTTCGCCCTTTGCATTGATTGAAAAAACAGATAAAAAAATGATTCAACCTCAAAGCTATTTAAATGTAGCGGATAACAGCGGAGCCCGAGAATTGATGTGTATTCGAATTATAGGAGCTAGTAATCGACGATACGCTCATATTGGTGACGTTATTGTTGCTGTAATCAAGGAAGCAGTACCAAATACACCTCTAGAAAGATCAGAAGTGATCAGAGCTGTAATTGTACGTACTTGTAAAGAACTCAAACGTGACAACGGTATGATAATACGATATGATGACAATGCTGCCGTTGTTATTGATCAAGAAGGAAATCCAAAAGGAACTCGCATTTTTGGAGCGATCGCCCGGGAATTAAGACAGTTAAATTTCACTAAAATAGTTTCATTAGCACCTGAAGTATTATAAGATGAAATTGTAATAATATAGTTACTGTAATATAGTTGTAGTATTTAAATGAAATCGATTAAATTTAAATTAAATTTAATTTAAATTAATTAGTAAATTTAGATTTATTAGTAGATTGGTTGTGTCTCACGTATATGCCTTTCCTAATTCATAAATATTTAATAGTTCAGAAATACAAAATAAAGAAAAAGAGCATGTTGATTATATAAAAATTAGAGTACAACAATAATCTGAGTTTATCATGAATAAAGACACTATTGCCAACATAATAACCTCTATACGAAATGCTGACATGAATAAAAAAAGAACAGTTCGAATACCATCCACTAACATTAATGAAAACATTGTTAAAATCCTTTTAAGCGAAGGTTTTATTGAAAACATGAGGAAACATCAGGAAAGCAACAAAGATTTTTTGGTTTTAACCCTACGACATAGAAGGAATAGGAAAGGACCTTATAAAGCTGTTTTAAATTTAAAACGGATCAGTCGACCCGGTCTACGAATCTATTCTAATTACCAAAGAATTCCTAGAATTTTAGGCGGAATCGGGATTGTAATTCTTTCTACTTCTCGGGGTATAATGACAGACAAAGAAGCTCGACTAGAGAGAATCGGTGGAGAAATTTTGTGTTATATATGGTAATCCTTCTAATATCACCCCTCCTATACCTATATTAGTTGATACCTCAAGAAATTTTACCCGGACTGAAAGAAAAAAAGGATTCATGAGGGTTTTATTACTGAATCATTTTCCAATGGTATAATTCTGGATTCGTTTAGATAATGAAAATAGGATTCTAGGTTATGCTTTAGGAACGATTAGATGTACTTTTTTTATACGTATACGACCCGAAAATCGAGTAAAAATGGAGGCAAGTCGTTATGATTCAACCGGAGGACGTATAATTTATAGACTCCGAAACAAAGATTCAAACGATTAAGGGGTTTTTTTCAACTTAAACATTCATTTCGAGGGTATACAACTCGAAGTTCAAAATTTCAAGAAACTTATTTTCTTCCAATAAAGAGATTCAGAGTTAAGTTAAGGAATGACAAATATGAAAATAAGAGCCTCCGTGCGTAAAATTTGTGAAAAATGCCGGCTGATCCGTAGGCGAGGACGAATTATAGTAATTTGTTCCAACCCGAGACATAAACAAAGACAAGGATAATCTTTCTCAAATAAAAAAAGACTCTCTAAATCGAAAAGACTCGATGTACAAATAAATAAAAAAAAGATCTGTTTTGACATTAAATGGATATATCCATATATCTCTGACTTATATTTATGAGATGATAAAATATGGCAAAACCTACACCAAGAACTGGTTCACGTAAGAATCGACGTATTGGTTCACGTAAAAACGCGCGTAGAATACCAAAGGGAGTTATTCATGTTCAAGCAAGTTTCAACAATACTATTGTGACTATTACAGATGTCCGGGGTCGGGTAATTTCTTGGTCCTCCGCCGGTACTTGTGGATTCAAGGGTACTAGAAGAGGGACGCCATTTGCCGCTCAAACCGCAGCAGGAAATGCTATTCGGACAGTAGTAGATCAAGGTATGCAACGAGCGGAAGTCATGATAAAAGGCCCGGGTCTCGGAAGAGATGCAGCATTAAGAGCTATTCGTAGAAGTGGTATACTATTAAGTTTCATACGAGATGTAACCCCTATGCCACATAATGGCTGTAGACCCCCTAAAAAAAGACGTGTGTAAAAATAAACATTGAAGATATTTCAAGAGAAATAAATAATTCAATGATTTGATCAAATAATATTACTATGGTTCAGGTTCACGAGAAAATAAGAGTATCTACTCGGACACTGCAGTGGAAGTGTGTTGAATCAAGAGTAGACGGTAAGCGTCTTTATTATGGACGCTTTATTCTGGCTCCACTTAAGAAAGGTCAAGCTGATACAATAGGCATTGCAATGCGAAGAGCTTTGCTTGGAGAAATAGAAGGAACATGTATCACACGCGCAAAATCTGAGAAAATACCACATGAATATTCTAGCATAGTAGGTATCCAAGAATCCGTACATGAAATTTTAATGAATTTGAAAGAAATTGTATTGAGAAGTAATCTTTATGGAACTCGTGATGCGTCTATTTTCGTCAAGGGTCCCGGATATGTAACTGCTCAAGACATCGTCTTACCACCTTCGGTGGAAATCGTTGATAATACACAGCATATAGCAAGCCTAACGGAACCAATTCATTTGTGTATTGAATTAAAAATCGAGAGACATCGTGGATATCAGATAAAAACACCGAAAAACTTTCAAGATGGAAGTTATCCTATAGATGCTGTATTCATGCCTGTTCGAAATGCCAATCATAGTATTCATTCTTATGCGAATGGAAATGAAAAACAAGAGATACTATTTCTTGAAATATGGACAAACGGAAGTTTAACTCCTAAAGACGCACTTCATGAGGCCTCCCGGAATTTGATTGATTTATTTATTCCCTTTTTACATGCAGAAGAAGAAAACTTACATTTAGAAAACAATCAACGCAAAGTTACTTTACCCCCCTTTACTTTTCATGATAGATTGGCTAAACCCAGGAAAAATAAAAAAGAAATAGCATTGAAATATATTTTTATTGACCAATCAGAATTGCCCCCCAGGGTCTATAATTGCCTCAAAAGGTCGAATATACATACATTATTAGACCTTTTGAATAACAGTCAAGAAGACCTTATGAAAATGAAACATTTTCGCATAGAAGATATAAAACATATACTGGACATTCTAGAAATAGAAAAGCACTTCGCATAAATTTGAATGGATTATTTTCTTTTTTTTTTTTTTCTAAAGAAAAAAAAGAAAAGAAAAATGATTTTTGAATCTTTAGCACAATCTATATATTCGGAATAGATTCCAAATTTAATTGAATAAATGTATCTAGGGAGAATTCACTTTGAAGCAACTATTCCCTAGATACACACATCATGATATTTTTTTTTTATTTCACAATTGAATCAATTTAAAAAAGACCTAAAGTTAGGGATTTATCAATAGGTAATGTTGCCCCAATACCCAACCAAAGGGCTGCTGCGGTACCAATCA